AGTACGAATAACTTAATAATAAAAGCATTAAGTGGATGCCTTGGCATTAATTTAATTTTTAGGACGTAAAAAATGCGAAAAGTTTTATCAAATAATATTTTATTTTAAAATAAAAATTTCCTAAAGAAAACTTTTTCTTTGTGAAAATTTTAAAGACAGTGAATTGAAATATCTAAGTAACTGTTAAAAAAATCAAACGAGATTCCGTTAGTAATGACGAATGAAAATGGAAATTAGGTTTATAAAAATAAAAAAATTATTTGAAAAATTTTGAAAAATTTACTTAAAAAGGTGAAAGTCCTGTAAAATAATTCTTATTTTTATAATAGTAAAAAGAGGTATGTGTAATCTTTTTTGAATATTGGGGAACCACCCTCAAAACCTTTTAAAAATTAATGATCGATAGTGAACAAGTACTGTAAAGGAAAGGTGAAAAAGAACTTTTGAGTTTGAAATAATTCTGAAACTTAATGTTAATAATCAATTGAAACTTTTTTAAAAAGTGACAGTGTACCTTTTGCATAATGGGCCAGCAAGTTTATTTTTATAGCAAGCTTAATTTAATAAAATAGGCGCAGATAAATCAAGTTTTAAAAAGCTTTCTTAGTTATAAAAATAAGACCCGAAACTGAGTGATCTAACCATGAACAGATTGAAAAATAGGTAAAACTATTTGAAGGATCGAACTCACATATGTGGCAAAATATGGAGATGATTTGTGGTTAGGAGTGAAAGGCTAATCAAACTCAGAGATAGCTGGTTTTCCGCGAAATCTATTGAAGTAGAGCATTTAAAATCTTTTTTTGGGGTAGAGCACTCATTGAGCTAAGGGGTGTAAAAACTTACTAAATTCTTAGAAACTCCGAATACAAAAAAACGTAATTTAAATAGACAGACATTAGGCGCTAAGGTCTTTTGTCAAAAGGGAAACAGCCCAGATTGATCGTTAAGGTCTCAAAATAATATTCTAAGTGAAAAAGGAAGTGAAAAAATTATTACAACCAGTAGGTAGGCTTGGAAGCAGCCATTCTTTAAAGAAAGCGTAATAGCTCACTGGTCTAGTTTTTTTGCGCCTAAAATGTATCGAGACTTAAGAAATTTACCGAAACGGCAAGTTTTATTTGTAAAATAAAACGGTAGCGGAACATTCTGTATGTTAATAAAGATATATTGTAAAATATATTGAAGATATCAGAAAAGAAAATGCTGGCATTAGTAACAAAAAATAATGATTTATAATCATTATCACCGTAAATCCAAGGGTTTCTATGTTAAAATTAATTGCTTAGAGTGAAACGGTCCCTAAGAAAAATTTGACGAAAGCAAATTTTGATGGGATAATTTTTAAATTAAATTTTTTTAAAAAGTGACAAAAATTATTAATTTTTCAGGAAATAACTTTTTTAATTAAAAACCGTACCCTAAACCGACACAGGTGGATAGGTCGAGTAGACTAAGGTGAATGAGAGAACTATATTGAAGGAACTCGGCAAAATGACTTTGTAACTTCGGGATAAAAAGTACCTAATTTTAAAAATTAGGTGTCACAAAATAGGGGGTTGCGACTGTTTAATAAAAACTTAGGACTCTGCTAAATGGTAACATGATGTATAGGGTCTGACACCTGCCCGGTGCTGGAAGATTAAAAGGAAATGTTTACGCATTAAATGGAAGTCCCAGTAAACGGCGGCCGTAACTCTGACGGTCCTAAGGTAGCGAAATTCCTTGTCGGGTAAGTTCCGACCTGCATGAATGGTGTAACGACATCCCCGCTGTCTCCAATATAGACTCAGTGAATTTGAATTATCCGTGAAGATGCGGATTTTCTATAGTTAGACGGAAAGACCCCGTGAACCTTTACTACATCTTTATATTGTTATTTTATATAATATGTGTAGTATAAGTGGTAATCGTTAAGACTTTTACGCTAGTAAATTGTTTAGATATTTTTTGAAATACCACTCTTATTAAAATAAATAACTAATATTTTTTAAAATAGACATTGTATGGTTGGTAGTTTGACTGGGGCGGTCACCTCCTAAAGAGTAACGGAGGTGTACAAAGGTAAGCTCAAATTGGAATAATAAAATCAATTGTAGAGTATAATGATAAAAGCTTGCTTGACTGTAAGATAGACATATCAAACAGGGACGAAAGTCGGTCATAGTGATCCGATAATTCTTTGTGGAAAGATTATCGCTCAACGGATAAAAGGTACTCCGGGGATAACAGGCTGATGACTCCTAAGAGCTCCTATCGACGGAGTCGTTTGGCACCTCGATGTCGACTCATCACATCCTGGAGCTGAAGAAGGTTCCAAGGGTTCGGCTGTTCGCCGATTAAAGTGGTACGTGAGTTGGGTTTAGAACGTCGTGAGACAGTTTGGTTCCTATCTTCTATAGATATTTTAAAAAATGAAAGAATCTAACTCTAGTACGAGAGGACCGAGAAGGGTAAATCTCTGGTGTATCGGTTGTTGAAAAGCATCGCCGAGTAGCTAAATTTATTTTGGATAATTACTGAAAGCATCTAAGTAAGAAACCATTCTTAAAAATTTTTTATATAAAAACTGTAAAAGATCATTACATTGATAGGTTTAAAGTGTACGTATTGTAAAATATTTAGCTTAAAAATACTAAAAGTTTTAAAAATTAAAATATAATTATTTCTTTGTAGCTCAATGGTAGAGCAAATGGCTGTTAACCATTAGGTTATAGGTTCAAATCCTATCAAAGAAGTTTTTATATTTAGGTCGAATAGCCTAGTCAGGTTTAAGGCAATAGTTTGCTAAACTATCAGTTAATATATTAACTCGTGGGTTCAAATCCCACTTCGACTTATTTTTTATTAATAAATTATTAATAGAATGATGTAGTTTAATGGTAGAGCATGGGAATCATAATCCTAATGTTGTAGGTTCGAATCCTACCATCATTATTAATATTTTAAATATTAAACGGAAGGTAGCATAGTCTGGCTAATGCCTCTGTTTTGGGAACAGAAGATCAAAGGTTCAAATCCTTTTCTTCCGAAAATTTATTTAAAGATGAGATAGAGTAACAGGTCAACTTATCAGGCTCATAATCTGAAGATGTAGGTTCAAATCCTACTCTCATCATATTTTTTAAAATATAATAATAATTTATGATTCAAATTCAAACTAAATTAAAAATAAATGATAATAGTGGTATTAAAATAGGACAATGTATTAAGATTTATAAAAAAAAAGTTGGAAAAATTGGAGATACTATTTTAATTTCTGTTAAAAAATTACGTTTAAATCAAAAAAAAAAAATAAAAATAGTTAAAGGAGATTTATTTAAAGCTTTAATTATTCATACAAAATATCAAAAAACTAGTACTATAGGAAATATGATCAAATTTGATAAAAATTGTTTAATTATTTTAAATAATCAAAATAAACCCTTAGCTACAAGAATATTTGGACCAATTACTTCAGAATTTCGAAAACAAAAAAATTTTAAAATTTTATCATTAGCTTCAAATATTTTATAAAAAAATTATGAAAACAAATTTACAAAAATATTATCAAAATGTAACTACATATGATCTTTTAACAAAATTAAATTTCAAAAATATATTTGAAATAATTAAAATTACTAAAATTTGTCTAAATATAGGTTTTAAAGATGCAAATATTGAAAAAAAAAAATTAATTAATATAATCTTACTTTTAAAATTAATAACAAATCAAAAACCTCTACTAACAAAATCAAAAAAAAATATTATTTTTTTAAAAATTAAAAAAAATTCAATTATAGGTTGTAAAGTTACTTTACAAAAAAGAAATATGTTTATTTTTTTAGAAAAATTAATAATTTTTATTTTACCAAATTTTAATCAATTCAAAGTAAATTTAAAAGATAAAAATATTTTAAATTTTCAAATTTTAAATATTTTAGATATTTTTGAATTAAAAACTGAGTTTTTTAAATTTAAAAATATACCACCAATTGATGTTTCAATTCATACAAATAGCACAAATAAAAATAAAGTATTTTTATTATTAAATTCACTTTTTATAATATAAAATATTCGCAAAAATAGCTCAATGGTAGAGTATAACCTTGCCAAGGTTAATGTTGAGGGTTCAAGTCCCTTTTTTTGCTTAAATTAAAAAATGGACCCATAGGCAGTTTTTGGTATTTCCTTTTTAATATTAATGGGAATAATAATAGTGTTGACATTTTTTATTTGTGATTATAGATTAATAGGTAAATCTTTTATCTTCCAAGTAAATATCGTGGGTTCGAATCCCACTAATCACAATTTATTTAAGGAGAAATGGCTGAGTGGTTAAAAGCGGCAGACTGTAAATTTGTTGAAATAATTTCTACGTAGGTTCAAATCCTACTTTCTCCATAATTTTAATTTTAAGAAGATGTATACTATTCAAAATAAATTGTAAAATTTTATATTGATTTTTTTCTGTTTTTGAAAATATAGAAAAAGCTATCCTTTAAGATAAAATGAAGATTAATATAGGAATGTTATATTATAAAATTTTTAAATATTTGTTAGCGTAAAAATTGTTATTAAATATTTAATATATAAAAATTAAAGAGAGTTTGATCCTGGCTCAGAATAAATGCTATCGGTATGCTTAACACATGCAAGTTAAATGTTTTTAAACATAGCGAACGGGTGAGTAACACGTGAATTATCTACCTTTTAATTCAGAATAATTATTTTTATAAAAATACTGAATAAATAAATTAAAGTTTTTAACGTTAAAAGATGAGTTTGCGCAAGATTAATGGTAGTTGGTTGTTTAATAGACTACCAAGCCTCTTATCTTTAGCTGGTTTGAAAGAATGATCAGCCACATTGGGACTGAGACACGGCCCAAACTTTTTTAAAGGCAGCAGTGGGGAATTTTGGACAATGAGCGAAAGCTTGATCCAGCAATACCGAGTGAGTGAAGACGGCTAATTAGGTTGTAAAGCTCTTTCATTAAGGAGGAAAATGACAGTACTTAAAAAAGAAGTTCCGGCTAATACCCGTGCCAGCAGCCGCGGTAATACGGGAGGAGCGAGCATTATTCGGAATGATTAGGCGTAAAGAGTTTGTAGGTGGTTTTTTAAGTTGAAAGAAACAAATTAAAGCTCAACTTTATACATTTTTTCAAAACTGATAAACTAGAGTATAAATAGAGGATAATGGAATTTCTATTGGAGTGATAAAATATGTTGATAATAGAAGGAAGATCTATAGCGAAGGCAATTATCTGGGTATATACTGACACTGAGAAACGAAAGCTTGGGTAGCGAACGGGATTAGATACCCCGGTAGTCCATGCCGTAAACGATGAGTGCTAATATTTAGAAATTTTTAGATATAACAGCTAACGCGTTAAGCACTCCGCCTGAAAAGTATAATCGCAAGATTGAAATTCAAAGGAATTGACGGGAGTCTACACAAGCGGTGGAGCATGTGGTTTAATTCGATAATACGCGCAGAACCTTACCAACTCTTGCTAATTTTTTTATAAAATTTTATATAAAGAACAGGCGTTGCATGGCTGTCGTCAGCTCGTGTTGTGAAATGTTTGGTTAAATCCTTTAACGAGCGCAACCCTTATTGTTAGTTACTAATTTATTATAAAAATAAAAGGACTCTAATGAAAAAATTAATGATAGGTTAATGGAAGGTGAGGATGACGTCAAGTCTTCATGGCCCTTATGAGTTGGGCTACACACGTGCTACAATGATAATTACAATGAGAGGCAATAATTTTAAAGTTGGAGCAAATCTTTAAAAATTATCTTAGTTCGGATTAAGGGCTGAAACTCGCCCTTATGAAGCTGGAATCGCTAGTAATCGCAAAACAGCATGTTGCGGTGAATATGTTACTGGACTTTGTACACACCGCCCGTCACATCAGGGAAGTTAATTGTTTTTAAAATAATTTTTAGTTTTTTAATAATTTTAAACAATTATTTTAATAAAATAATTTATATTATAAATTAAAAAAATATAATTCCTAAAAAGTAATTAGTAACTTTGATGAAGTCGTAACAAGGTAGTCGTAGGGGAACCTGTGTCTGGAAGAGATCTTAAAACATTCTTAAATTAATTTTAACATTTTAGGAAAATAGTTTAATTGGCAAAATCATAGTCTCCAAAATTATTGTTATGGGTTCAAATCCCATTTTTCCTGTTTTTATTTTAATAAAATATTATAAATCAAAAAAATCTTATAAAATCTGAAATTAATTAAATTCAAGCTATAAAAATAAAATTTTATTTAAAATACTTTGTCATAAAAGGGAATTTAAATTTAGATTTATAATATTTAAAATATAAGTATACATATTTATTTAAAATTTATTTTTATTAAAATTATTATAACTATAATTTTGCAAAAAAAAATTATTTTTTGAATTATATATTTAAATATTTATTATTTTTTAATTGATATTTTTTTTTTTAAATTGAATAACATCAATGAATTTAATAAATTTTGATGTTAAATTTATTATTTTATAATGAGTATTTTTTAAAAATAAATTAATTTAAACTATTTTTAGTTATAAAATAATTTAAAATCATCAAAGATTTTTTCATAATTTATTCTATTTTGTATATTTTTAATTTTGATTATATATAGATACTCTATTTTTCTTTTTTTATTATGTTTTTTTACAAAAAGTGTTCATTTTTATAGGATTTAATTATGTCATCTTTTTTAATATTAATTTTTTTAATTAGTTTTTTTTCAATAATTTGATCGTGATTTTCTTAAAAGTATACATCGTTATCATTTAATTTTATAAAAATTTTTTATTATAAATTTTAAATATTTTATTATTACTCTATTTTAATTTTAAATTACTTTTTACGTTAGAAAATATATCTTAAATAAATATTTTAGTATTTTTTTTTAATGAGTTTTAATAAAAAATTATTTAAATAAATTAAATAATTTTTTAAGATTCATCTGAAAAAACAACTTTTTTTAAATTAGTAGTAGTAATATTTTCAACATTTGTTGATAAAGTTATTTTTTCTAAAATTTTGGTTATATCTTCTAAATGTCGACCATTTTTTAAAATTGCATTAAATATTCGAATAGATATAGTTTTATTGATTTGTTCATTATTTTGTATAAGTAATTGATTAATTACATCTACTAAATGATTATCATTTATTATAGTAGTATCTAACATATGTTTCATATTATTATCTATAATAGTTGTATTTATATTTATTTTTTGAAGAATTTCTTGACTAATATTTGAATAAATATTATTAATCATTTCTGCATCTCCACCTCCAGAAGTAAAATAATAAATAATACCTATAACTACTACGACACCTATAGTATAACAAAAAATATTTTTTAAATTAAATTTTAAATATTGATTTTCAATTAAATCAGTATTGTTATGTGGAGAAGATTGCATTTCTTCTAAAGTATTTAATATTTTGATTTGATTAGATGTAATTTCTGTAATATAATCATCTAATTCTAAAAAAGATGTAATATTTTTTATAAAATGTTGTTTCATATCTATATAATATTTTTATAATATTTAATCAAATTACTTTAATAAAAAATAAAATGTAAATAAAATTCTTAATGAATTCTATTTTTTTTTATCAAATATTTATTGAGTTAAAAAATTATTTGTAAAATCTCTTGCTAAAATATTTAATTTTTTGTCTAATTCTTTTGAAATTTCTTTTTTAGATAAAATTTCTTCTAAAATATCTGATTTGTTATTTTTAATAAAATTTAACCAATTAGTTTCAAAAATTGAAATTTTATTTACTGCAATTTTATCTAAAAAACCACGAACACCTAAATAAATAATTACAATTTGATCTTCAACAGATAAAGGTATATTCAAACCTTGTTTTAACATTTCAGTTAGACGAATTCCTCTATTTAATTGTTGTTGAGTAGTTGCATCTAAATCTGAACCAAATTGAGCAAAAGCTTGTACTTCTCTAAATTGAGCTAATTCTAATTTCATTGTACCTGCAATTTGTTTCATAGCTTTAATTTGAGCTGCAGAACCTACACGACTTACAGATAATCCAACGCTAATTGCGGGTCTTTGACCTTCATTAAATAATTCAGTTTCTAAAAAAATTTGTCCATCAGTAATAGAAATTACATTAGTTGGAATATACGCTGATACATCACCTGCTTGAGTTTCTATAATAGGTAAAGCAGTTAAAGAACCACCACCAATTTTTCTATTCATTTTAGCTGCTCTTTCTAATAAACGTGAATGTAAATAAAAAACATCACCAGGATAAGCTTCGCGACCTGGAGGTCTTCTTAATAATAATGACATTTGTCTATATGCTACAGCTTGTTTTGATAAATCATCATAAAAAATAACAGCGTGTTGACCATTATCTCTAAAATACTCACCTAAAGCACAACCTGTATAGGGTGCTAAATATTGTAATGGAGCTGAATCTGAAGCAGTAGCTGCTACAATAACAGAAAAGAACATTGCGTTTTTTTCTTCTAAAGTTTTTGTTAATTCCGCAATAGTTGATCTTTTTTGACCTACTCCTACATATATACAATATAATTGATTATTTTTATCTTTTTTTAAATGAGGTTCTCTTTGATTAATAATTGTATCAATAGCTATAGATGTTTTACCTGTTTGTCTATCTCCAATAATTAATTCTCTTTGACCACGACCAATAGGAATTAAACTATCTACAGCTTTTAAACCTGTTTGTACAGGTTCTTTAACACTTTCTCGAGGCATAATACCTGGAGCTTTTACTTCTACTCGACTTTCTAATTTACTATTTATTTGACCTTTTCCATCAATAGGTTGTCCTAAAGCATCAACTACTCTACCTAAAACTTCTGGACCTACGGGTACACTAACAATTGAACCGGTTCTTCTAACAAAATTACCTTCTTGGATTTCTCGGTCATTGCTAAATACAACAACTCCTACAACATCTGGTTCTAAATTTAAAGCCATCCCTTTGATATTACCATTATTAAATTCAACCATTTCACCTGCTTGAATTTTTGTTAAACCATAACATCTAGCAATACCATCACTCATTGAAAGAACAATACCTGTTTCTTGTAAACTTTTTTCATCCTTATATTTTTTAATATTTGATTCCAGTATATATGATAATTCAATAGCCATAAAAAAGTTACTAAATTATCATATTTTTATAATTATAAATATTTAATATTTAAATAAATTATAATTATTTAACTAAAAATATATTAAATATATATTTTTATACCCTTTACGAGAATTGAACTCGTATTTTTGCCGTGAAAAGGCAAGGTCCTAACCATTAGACTAAAAGGGCTTTTTATTAAACAAAATAATTTTTGTTTAATAAAAATAAGAAAAATCTATATGTATTAAAATTTTTGATACACTTTCATGTAAACAACTTTCAAAAATTTTAGGATATAAACCTAATAAAAAAATATTTGCAATCAAAATTAAATGTATTAAAAATTCACGATAAGTTAAATCATAATAAATTTTTAAATAAATATTTTGAATATTACCGTAACAAATTCGATTATAAAATAATAAGGAATAAATACCACCTAAAAACATTCCAATTGTTGCAAAAATAGCTGTTGTTGTATTATCTTCAAAAACTCCTGCTAGAATAAGAATTTCTCCAACAAAACTACTTGAACCGGGAATTGACATATTCGCTAAAACATAAATAAATAACGCAATACAAAATAAAGGCATCGTATGTGCTAAACCACCATAATAATTTATAAAACGGGTATGGTATCTATCATATAAACATCCTATTGAAAAAAATAATCCACTAGACACTAAACCATGACTAATCATTTGAATAATACTTCCTTCTAAACCTTGAAGGGTTAAAGAAAAAATACCTAAAATAATAAAATTCATATGAGCAACGGAAGCATAAGCAATAATACGTTTTAAATCTGTTTGACGAATTGCTGTTAATGAAGCATAAATGATGGATATTAAACATAATAATAGAATATACGGTGTAAAAAATAAAGTTGCTTTTGGAAATAAAGGAACTAAAAATCGAATCATACCATAAGATCCTAATTTTAATAAAATACCTGCTAACATAACTGATCCCCCAGTAGGAGCTTCAACATGTGCTTCAGGTAACCATACATGAAATGGTAACATAGGCACTTTAACAGCAAACGTCAAAAAAAAAGCTAAAAAATAAAATTTTTCATATGAAAAATTAAAATTACTATAATATAATATTTGATAATCTGTTGTACCCACAGTTAAAAATATATGAATAATGGCAATAAACATAAATAATGAACCTGCTAATGTATACATAAAAAATAAATATGAGGCTTTAATTTTACGTTCTCTTGATCCCCAAATTCCAATAATTAAAAACATTGGAATTAATACACTTTCAAAAAAAATGTAAAAAATAAGTACATCTAACACACTAAATGAAATAATTAAGCAAAATTCTAAAATAAAATATAAAATAAAATATTCTTTAACATTTTTAATAATTATTTCATAGCTAATTAACATACATATTGGAATCAAAAATGTCGTTAAAATTATAAAAAATAATGAAATACCATCAAGACCTAAATATAAATTAATATTAAATTGATTAATCCAATCGATTTTAAATAAATATTGGAAATTAGATGTAGATTTATCAAATAAAATCCATAAAGGTAATGATGTCAAAAAAATGAAAAATGACATAAAAATACTGAAATTTTTAATAAATTTTTCATTTTTTGAAAAAGATAATATAATAACCGAAATTATAGGTAGAATAAGTAAAAAAATTAATATAGACTTATTAAACATAGAAATTTTAATTAAAAAAGGGCGAAAAATGGGATTTGAACCCATAACACTTAGACCCACAATCTAACACTCTACCATTGAGTTATAATCGCCTTTTTAAATCTTTCTTAAATAATATATAAAATTTAAAAAAGGTTGAATAATTAAATTATTCAAGAAAGAAGAATTTTGATTAATTATTTGCTTTATTTTTAAATAAGAATATATATTTTGTTGCACAAGCAAATGAATTAATTTAAGTTTTTTAAAATAAATTAAATTTTGAATTAAAGATAAATCTTTAGTTCCATAAATCATTAAAATTGAACCTTGTCCTTTTAATTTTGTAAAAATTGAAGTACTTAATTTTTGATTTATTATTAAAGATTTATAATTTAATTTTTTAAGATTTTTTTTTAAAGAAATTAGTTTATTAATACTAAAATCATTATAACGAAAAAAATAAATATATTTATAAGTTCGTTTAATAGTTTGTAATTGATTTAATTTATATTGTTTAAAAAATTTTGTTTTTTGTTGTAACATAATTATGTGATTAAAAAGAATAAGATAATTTTTAATAAACTTTTTATCTTATTATTCTTAATACAATATAATATTTTTAATTTAAAATTTAACGATCAATTTCACCAAATACAATATCTAAAGTACCTATAATTGTAACGACGTCTGCAATCATATGATTTTTTGCTAAAAAATTCAATGCTTGCAAATGTAAAAAACCTGGTGATTTAATTTTACATCGATAAGGTTTATTAGTGCCATCAGAAATTAAATAAACACCATATTCACCTTTAGGTGCTTCAATAACCGTATAAGTTTCACCACTATTTACACTAATATTTTCTGAATAATATTTAAAATGGTGAATTAAAGATTCCATTGAATTTTTAATTTTTATTCGATCAGGATTAATAATTTTTTGATTATCTATTTTAATAGGACCATTTGGTATTTTATTAAGAACTTGAAAAATAATTCTAAGTGATTGACGCATTTCTTCAATTCGAATTAAATAACGATCATAGCAATCACCATTGGTACCTATAGGAATATCAAATTCAATATCATTATAAATTTCATAAGGTTGTGTTTTACGTAAATCCCAAGAAATTCCAGATCCACGTAACATTACACCGCTAAAACCAAAATTTAATGCATTTTTAGCTGAGATAATACCAATATCAACTAATCTTTGTTTCCAAATTCTATTATTTGTTAACATTTCTTCAATTTCATCTAAACGTGTATTAAATTGTTCACAAAAAATGTAAATATCATTTAATAAACCTTTAGGTAAATCTTGATTAACTCCTCCAGGCCGAAAATAGGCTGCATGCATACGTGCACCTGAAACTCTTTCATAAAATTCCATCAATTTTTCACGTTCTTCAAAGCCCCAAAAATAAGGTGTCATTGCTCCAACATCTAAAGCATGACAACAAATAGCTAGTAAATGATTTAATATACGAGTTATTTCTGAAAATAAAACTCTTATATATTGAGCTCTTAAAGGAACATTACAATTTAATAATTTTTCAATAGCAAGAACATATGCATGTTCTTGACACATCATTGAAACATAATCTAATCTATCAAAATAAGGTAATGCTTGTAAATAATTTTTATATTCTATTAATTTTTCGGTACCTCGATGTAATAATCCTATGTGTGAATCAGCTTTTTGAACAACTTCTCCATTTAATTCTAAAATTAAACGCAAAACACCATGAGCTGCTGGATGTTGTGGACCAAAATTTATTGAAAAATTTTTTATTTTTTTTAAAGGCATTTATTTTTTTTTTTTTTAATTATAAAAAATATTTATAAATTAATTTTTTTATAAATATATAGCATATATAGTAAGTAAGTATTTTAAAAATATTTATTTCTTTTAAACATATGATTTTCCAAGAAATTTTTTATAATAATTTTGAACTTATTATTCCTGAATTTTTTTTAACAACTATTTTATTAATTTTATTATTATTTGGAGTTTTTTATAAAAAAAATCAAAATACTCAAAAAATTTTGATTATTAAAAATATTACTACTATAATAATATATTTATTATTAATTCTTTTAATATTAACATTAAATATTACTAATGTTTCGAATAATCTATTAAATGGTGTCTTAATTATTAACAATTTTACTCAATTTATTAAAGTTATTTTAATTTTGTCTACAATTATTTGTTTTTCAATCCAAAAAAAATATTTAATACAACAAAAAATAAATTCATATGAAATTAATATATTAATGTTAATAGCTTTATTAGGTTTAATGTTATTAATATCATCTAATCATTTTATTACTTTATATTTAGCAATTGAATTACAAAGTTTAAGTTTTTATATTTTAACTTCAACTCAAAAAAAATCTATTTTATCAATTGAAGCTGGTTTAAAATATTTTATTTTAGGATCAATTGCTTCAGGTTTTATTTTATATGGTTCGTCTATAATTTATGCTATTACAGGTTCATTAAATTTTAATCATATTTTTTTAATTTTATCAAATATTAATTTTATCGAAAATATTAATATATTAATAAGTTTATCATATGGTTTTATTTTTATTATAGTTGGTCTTGTTTTTAAATTAGGCGCAGCTCCTTTTCATTTTTGGTTACCAGATGTTTATGAAGGTGCTCCAAATAATATTTCTAGTTTTTTTGCGATTGTGCCTAAAATAGCTTTTGTTGGTATATTAATTCGTTTATTTTTTGATATTTTTTTTCATATTTCTTATTTTTTTGAATTATTTTTTTATATTCTTGCATTTTTTTCAATGTTAATTGGGGCATTATCTGCTTTACAGCAAAAAAAAATAAAAAGATTATTAGCTTATAGTTCGATAAGTCATGTAGGATTTATTTTAATAGGATTTACATCAAATATATTAAATAATATTCCCTTTATTTTATTATATATTATTATTTATATTATAACAAGTATAAATTTATGGACTTCTTATTTATCTTTAAATATAAATCATAAACCCATTAAATATTTAACAGATTTATCAAATATTTATACAATTAATAAATTATTATCTATTATTATAATTTTAAATATTTTTTCCTTAGCAGGTATACCACCGTTAGCTGGATTCTTTTCAAAATTATTTATATTCTTTTCTGCCATAAAAAATAATTTATTTAGTTTAGTTTTTTTTGGTATTTTTATAAGTATTATAAGTTCTTTTTATTATTTAAAAGTAATAAAAATAATTTTTTTTGAAAAAATATTAAAAAAAATGTATATTGATCAAATAACTAAAGTACAAAGTATTATTTTAGTACTTAATACTCAATTTATTTTATTTTTATTTATTTTTCCAAATATTATTTTAGTAAATTTAAACAAAATTTATTTATATTTATTAATATAATATTTTGTCTGAATAGCTCAGTTGGTTAGAGTAAAAGACTGAAAATCTTTGTGTCGGTGGTTCAAATCCACCTTCAGACAATTACTAAAATATGTATCTTTTAAGAATAACTTTTCAATCTTTTCAAAAAATAAATCAACTTAAACACAAATTAATATTATTAACAAAAATTAATAAGTTAAAACATATAAATATTCCTGGAATATTTCAAATTAAAAAAAAAAAAAAAATTTTTACTTTATTAAAATCACCACACGTAAATAAAAAATCAAGAGAACATTTTATTTATATAAAATATTTACCTAAAATAGAAATAAAATTTAAAAATATTTTTCAATTATTAAATTTTTTAATATTAATTAAAAAATATTTATCAGAAAATTTATTAATAAATGTTAAAATTATAAAAAAAAAATAAAATTATGCTTATAGCTTAACGGATAAAGCTTTAGATTGCGGATCTATAAAATGAAAGTTCGAATCTTTCTAAGCATAAATTTTTATATATTTTGAAGTATAGCCAAATGGTAAGGCCTCCGTTTTTGGTACGGAAAATTAAAGGTTCGAATCCTTTTACTTCAAAAGGGCCTATAACTCAGTTGGTTAGAGTATACGCCTGATAAGTGTAAAGTCAGTAGTTCAAATCTACTTAGGCCCAATGAATAATTAGCTCAATTGGTAGAGTATTTCGTTTACACCGAAAATGTTAGCGGTTCAAATCCGTTATTATTTACTTTAAATATCACTTAATAAAAATATGTCATCAACTATTAATCAATTATTTTTTAAAAAACAAATACGTATTAAAAAACAAAAAAGAAATAAAAGTCCAGCTTTAAAACAATGTCCACAGCGTAAAGGTATTTGTTTAAAAGTTTATAATACAACTCCTAAAAAACCGAATTCTGCTATGCGTAAAGTAGCCAAAGTACATTTATCTAGTCGATATACAATAATTACATATATACCTGGAATAGGTCATACTTTACAAGAACATTCAATTGTATTGATACGAGGTGGTAGAGTAAAAGATTTACCAGGTGTAAAATATCATGTTATTCGTGGAAAATACGATTTATTAGGAATTTATTCTCGAAAAACATCACGATCAAAATATGGAACTAAAATACGAAGAGTATAAAATAAAAAAATTATTTATAAATATGTTATTAAAAAAAGGTAAAAAAACTTGTTCAGAAAGCATATTTAAAAATATTTTAATTAATTTAAAAAAAATTACAAAACAAAATCCTAATTTAATTTTATTTAAATCAATTGATAATTTATTACCAAAATTAAAAGCAATAAGTATTCCGAATAAAAAAAGAAATAAAAAAAAAAAAAAAAAAGATAGATATTTTTTAATGCTTTTAAATAAAGATAAACAAATTAAAAAATCAATTTCTTGGTTACTTTTAAATTCAAATTTAAAAAACATGTCAACTGAAATTTTTCAAACGTCAAAAAATAAAAGTAAAACAATTAATACAAAAAAACAATATTATAAAAATATTAAAAAATTAAAATATAATATTATTTTTGATTAATTTTAATCAATATTATTTATCATTAAATAATTAATTATTACAAATTATGAAATTATTATGAAAAATTATTATTATATTAATAAAAAAAATTTACAGATTGAAATAACGACTAATGATTCCAATATCAAAAAATTTAATAATGATTTAAATTTTTTTAAAAAAATTACACAAAATACACAAAATACACAACAACATCCTTATCATTTAGTAGATCCTAGTCCTTGGCCGTTTATAATTTCATTCGGGCTTTTTTTTTTAACATTTGGAAGTGTAATGTATTTTCATGGTTATTTAGGTAGTAATTTTTTAACTTTAACAGGTTTAGGAATGGTTATTTTAACGATGTATACTTGGTGTCGTGATATTATTCGAGAAGCTGTGTATGAAGGTCAACATACAAAACAAGTACAATTAGGTTTAAGAAATGGTATGCTTTTATTTATCTTTAGTGAATTATTATTTTTTATTAGTTTTTTTTGGGCTTTTTTTCATTCTGCTTTAGCACCAACACCCGAAATTGGATCTTTATGGCCACCTTTAGGTATTGAGACAGTTAATGCATGGGGAATACCTTTATTAAATACTACAATATTATTATCATCTGGTGCAACAATTACTTGGTCGCATCATTCAATTGTTTTTGGTGACAGAAAAAATGCTATTTTAAGTTTAATTGTTACAATTTTATTAGCTTTTTTTTTTACTTTCATTCAAGCGTATGAATATATTGAAAGTTCATTTTCAATATCTGATAGTATTTACGGTACAACCTTTTTTTTATTAACAGGTTTTCATGGTGTTCATGTAATTGTTGGAACTATTTTTATAACAGTAAGTGCTATCCGATTAATTAACCATCATTTTACTAAACAGCATCATTTTGGTTTTGAAGCAGCAGCATGGTATTGGCATTTTGTTGATGTTGTTTGGTTATTTTTATTTGTAACTGTATATTGGTGGGGTGGTAATTAATTAATAAATTTTATGTTTAGTCCTTTAGAACAATTTGAAATTTTACCTATTTTTCAAATACCTTTTGTATTTACTAATGCTTCTTTAATTTTATTAATAGGTTTTGTTTATTTATATATTTTTATTAATATAAAAACTAAATTTATTCCAACACGTTTTCAACAAATTTTTGAAATAATTTTTAATATTACTATTGAATTAACTTATTTAAGTATAGGTAAAGCGGGTAAATATTTTATTTCTTTAATTTTTGTTTTGTTTTTTTTTATTTTATTATGTAATTTAATCGGTATGATTCCTTATAGTTTTACTATTACAAGTCATTTAATTATTACATTTACTTTAGCTTTAACTATTTATATTGGTTTTAATTTACTTGGAATTAAAAAACATAAATTAAATTTTTTAAATTTATTATTACCTAGTGGTTCAAGTATTGCATTAGTTCCTATTTTAGTTCCTATTGAATTAGTTTCATATATTTTTCGTGTAATAAGTTTACCTGTCCGATTATTTGCAAACATGATGGCGGGACATACTTTATTAAAGGTAATTGCAGGCTTTGCTTGGACAATGCTAAATGTAAATAGTTTTATTTTTATTGCACATTTTATTCCTTTAATTATTATAGTTTTATTAGTAGGTTTGGAAATTGCTGTAGCTTTAATTCAAGCTTATGTATTTACTATTTTAATTTGTATGTATATTAATGATGCTTTAAATTTACATTAATAATATAATAAAGGAAAAGTAGCTCAGTTGGTTAGAGTAATAGCTTGTCACGTTATAAGTCGCGGGTTCAAGTCCCGTTTTTTCCGTTAATTATTATATATTATTAAACAAAATCTTTTTAATTATGTTATTAAATTATTCTAAAATTTTTATATTTTTAATATTAAGTTTATTTTTATCAATTTTAATTTTTATGTTATCTTTTTCTTTAGTTAAACAAAAAGATGATTTAGAAAAATTAACAGCTTATGAATGTGGATTTAATCCTTATGATGATGCTCGAAAAATTTTTGATGTAAAATTTTATTTAGTAGCTATTCTTTTTATTATTTTTGATTTAGAAGCTGTTTTTGTTTTTCCTTGGGTTTTAACTTTAAGTTCAAATTTTTCATGGGGTTTTTGGACTATGATTGAATTTTTAGTTGAATTAGTTGTAGGTTTTATTTATATTTGGTGTAGTGATGCTTTAGAATGGTAATTATTTTTTACATATTTACCAAAATAAATAAAATTTATCGTTTTTTAAGTTGATTTAGTTAAATCAACTTTATTTTTAAATTATTATTTATTTTTATTTTTTAAGTAATAAAAATATTAATAAAAACTTAAATTAGATAAAAATTTTTAAAAAACTAATTATAAATAATGAAAAAATAAATAAAAATTCATTTTTTAAAAAAAATGAATCCTTTTAGTGAAAATAAATTCATATTTTAATTAGTTTTTTTAATTTATGATTGAAATATATATTAATAATATAAAATTAAAAGTTAATAAAGATTTAACTGTATTACAAGCTTGTAGTATTGTTAAAATTGAAATTCCTAAATTTTGTTTTCAAGAAAATTTACAAATTGCAGGTAATTGTCGAATGTGTTTAGTTGAAATTGAAAATTCTCCTAAACCTGTAGCTTCTTGTGCTATGCCTCTTATACCTAACATGAAAATTTTTACAAATACACCTTTGGTTCAAAAAGCACGTGAAAGTATATTAGAATTTCTTTTAATAAATCATCCTTTAGATTGTCCTATTTGTGATCAAGCTTCTGAATGTGATTTACAAGATCAAACTATGTTTTTTGGTTCAGATCGTAGTCGTTTTTTTTTTAAAAAACGTGGAGTAGAAGATAAATATTGTGGTTTTTTTATAAAAACAATTATGACTCGATGTATTCATTGTACACGTTGTGTTCGTTTTGCAAAAGAGATTTGTGGAATCGATGATTTAGGTACAACAGGTCGTGGTAATAAAACTGAAATTAATTTTTATTACCCAAAAATCTTTAATTCGGAATTTTCAGGAAATTTAGTAGATTTATGTCCTGTAGGTGCTTTAACCTCAAAACCTTATGCTTTTAAAGCTCGTTCTTGGGAATTAAAACGAAAAGAAGGTATTGATATTTTAGATAGTATTGTATCAAATATTCAAGTTAATATTTTTAATAATGATATTGTAAGAATTTTACCGCGAACAAATTTTAATATTAATAAAGAATGGATAACAAATAAAACTAGATATTTTTTTGATAGTTTAAAATATCAACGAATAAAATATCCATTATTAAAAGATAATAAGAATAATTTTTCTAAAATTTCATGGTTAGAAGCTTTAAATATAATTAATGAAAAATTAATGACTATTGATAGTGCAAATATTAAAGGTATTATAGGTGATTTAACTGATTTAGAATCTCTTTTTTTATTTAAAAAAAATTTAACTAAATTAGGAATTTCTAATATACATCATGAATATTTTTTAACGAATCAAAATTTTAAAAGTAATTCTGATTTATCTTCAAATTTTTTATTTAATAATACTTTAAAATCAATTGAAAAATCTGATCTTTGTTTAATAGTTGGTAGTAATATACGCGAAGAAGGTGCTATTTTAAATATTCATTTAATTAATCGTTTGAAAAAAGGAAACTTTAAGATTGCATATATAGGTAATAAAATTGATTTTACTTATAAAGTAAAACATTTAGGTTTAAATTTTGAGACTTTAATAAAAATTATTTTTGGAAAACATATATTTTGTCAAGATTTAAAAAAAGCAAAAAAACCTTTAATTATTTTTGGTGAAAATATATTAAATCAAAAAAATGGTTTTTTTTTAATAAATAAATTAAAAAACTTATCAATGTTTAAAAATAATATTAATTTTTTTACTACAAAAACTTCTTTAATTAATTTTTTTGAAATTACTTTTTCAAAATCTAATAATTTATTAAAAAAATCAAATTTATATTATTTATTTAATACAAATTTACAAAATAAATTAAAAATTTCTAAAAAAAATTTTATTATTTATCAAGGACATCATTTTACTAAAGATGCACAATTTTCAAATTTAATTTTACCTGGATTAACTTTTTTAGAAAAAAAAGGAACGTATATTAATTTAGAAGGTTTAATTCAAAAAAATGAACAAATTTTGAATTTAAAAACAGAACAACGAAAAGATTCTATTATTTGTAAAAATATTTATAAATTTATATTAGCTAAAAATCAATCTACAATCAATTCTTTTTTGAAAATTATAGATATTTTTCCTTATTTAAATAAAACAAGAATTAAAATTATTAATAATTTTTATATTGATAAAAAATATTTTAAAATTAATATTAATTTTTTAGATTCTTTATTCAAAAATAATTATTATACAAATATATTAGAACAATATTCAAAAATATTAGTTAATGCTAATACTTTTAGTAAAAAACAATCAAAAACATTATGATCTATACAATTTTTAAATTTTTAATTTTAGTATTACCTTTATTAATAGCTGTAGCTTATTTTACATTAGTTGAACGTAAAATTTTAGCTTCTATTCAAAGAAGAAAAGGACCTAACGTTGTAGGTACTTTTGGTTTATTACAACCTTTAGCTGATGGATTAAAATTATTTGTAAAAGAAACAATTTTACCTAGTAATGCTGATGTAATTTTATTTATTTTTGCACCTATTTTAGCTTTTTTTTTAAGTTTATTAAGCTGGACTATAATACCTTTAGGATTCGGTATGTTTTTTACTGAATTAAATATAGGTATTTTATATTTATTAGCAATTTCTTCATTAGGCGTATATGGAATTATTATTGGAGGTTGGTCAAGTAATTCTAAATATTCTTTTTTAGGTGCTTTAAGATCAACTGCTCAAATGATTTCTTATGAAATAACAATAGGTTTTTCAATTCTTTCAGTTACTGTTTGTGCTAAATCTTTAAATTTAATTTCAATTGTTTTAGCACAAGAAACTGTTTGGTATTGTTTTCCGCTTTTTCCTCTTTTTATAATTTTTTTTATTGCGTGTTTAGCAGAAACAAATCGTCATCCATTTGATTTACCTGAAGCTGAAGCTGAATTAGTTTCTGGATATAATGTCGAATATTCTGCAATGGGTTTTGCCTTATTTTTTTTAGGTGAATATGCTAATATGTTATTAATGAGTAGTTTAACAACTATTTTGTTTTTAGGTGGTTGGTTAGCACCATTTCCTTTTAGTATTAAATTTATTAATTTTTTACCAGGTTCTTTTTGGTTTAGTATTAAAGTATGTTTTTTTGTTATTTTGTTTGTAGTAGCTAGAGCAATTTTACCTAGATATCGTTATGATCAATTAATGCGTTTAGGCTGGAAAATTTTTTTACCTTTTACATTAAGTTGGTTCTTATATACTGCAAGCATTTTAATAAGTTTTAATTGGTTAATTTAAATTATGCGTATTTTAAATCATTTTATTTTTACTTTTTTTTTATTTTGTCTAGGATTATTTGGTATAATTTTAAATAGACAAAATATTATAATTATTTTAATGTCTATTGAATTATTATTATTATCAATTAATTTAAATTTTATTTATTTTTCAATTGCAATTGATGATATAATTGGACAAATTTTTTCTTTATTAATTTTAACAGTAGCTGCTGCAGAATCTGCAATTGGATTAGCAATTATGATTGTCTTTTTTAAATTATACGGAGATATTTCAATTTATAAAATTAACTTATTAGCTTTATAGTAATATAGAATTAATAAGTTAATTTTTAGTATACATATAATATTTTTAATAATAATATTATAATATTATTAAAAAATTTAAATAATTACAACCTCTTGGATTTGAACCAAGATTTTAAAGCTTAGAAGGCTAATACTCTACCAATTAAGTTAAGATTGTTTTAATTTAAATTAAAAAATTTTATAAGAATTTACATTAAAAATAGCTTTTAATGAATTTCTAGAAAGTTGTTTATAGATCTTTTGTTTATATGTTTTTTTTTGTTCTTTTTTTGTTAATGTTACAGCACCTATTAAAGCAATTAATAATATAATACCTGATACTAAAAAAAAAAAAAAAAAATAACTATATAAAACTTGACCTATTGTTTCAATATTAGTAATCGTATCTAATTGATTAATAAAATTTTTTAAAAAAGGTTTTTCATCTATAAAAATATTGATGCTCCCTCCAACATGATCTCTAAAAAAAAATAAATTATTTACTTTTTGAGTAAAAAAAGAATTATTTATTAAATGATAATATGATGTAAATAGTTTACTAAACATTAGAAATGTTTCTAAAAAAAAAATAAAACTAATTAAAAAAATAATAGGTAAATAACCAAAATTATTATTAATTTTTTTTTTATCGATTAAAACATTAATATCTAACATCATAATTACAAATAAAAATAATACAGTAATTGCTCCTACATATATAATTATTAAAATAATAGATAAAAATTCAACTTCAGAAAGTAATAATAATCCTGTTGAACTTGTAAAAACTAATATTAAAAAAAATGCAGAATAAATCGTATTTGTAGAATATATTACAAAAATAGCCGAAGTTAACGCTATAATTGAAAAAGTGTAAAAGAAAATTGTTTCAAAATTCATAATAAGAAATAATTGTTATTTATTTTTATTCAATTAATAAAAAAATGAATAAAAATAATAAAATTATAATAAAATTAAAATAAAAAAAAATAGAACAAAAAATAATATTTATTAAAAAAATTAAACTAATTAATATTAATAAAGAATAATGGTAAATATAACCTGTTTGTAATAAAATAATTTTTTGACTTAAAAAAGCAAAAATAGTTGTTAAACCATAAGGACCACATATTTCAATTAAACCTTTATCAATCATTTTATACGTAAAATTATAACCAATTTTTAAAATATATTGATTAATAAATTCATAATAAATTTTATCAAAGTACCATTTTCTATTTAAAAAATTATAAAAATAAATTCCATATTTAGAAATTTTTAAGTTATATAAAAATTTAAATTTAAAAAAATATAAATAAAAAGAACCAAATAGTCCACTAAAACTTAAAATAACAGGTAATATCTTAAAAAAGGTTGGTAAAAATTCAGCATCAATCATTTGGTTATTTATAGGATTTATATAAATTGAATTATTCCAAAAGTTAGAACCTAAACCTACAAACATATCTTTAGAAATATAACCTATAAAGATACTACCAAAAGCTAATAAACCTAAAGAAATTCCCATTTCTAGTGGAACATCATGTGCATTTTTAATAACATTTTTATATGCATTTGTTTCAGTTAAAAAAGCAAAAAAAATTAAACGAGTAGAATAAAATGCTGTAAAAAAAGCACCAATAGTACCTAACCAATAAGCAAAATGTCCGGTTTCACTAAAACTTGCAAAAGCTACTTCTAATATTAAATCTTTTGAATAAAAACCTGTTAAAAAAGGAAAACCCATTAAAGATAAAGAACCTATTAAAAACATAATATAAGTAAAAGGTAATATTCTTCTTAAACCTCCCATTTTACGAATATCTTGTTCATCCCCCATAGCATGAATTACTGCACCTGAACATAAAAATAATAATGCTTTAAAATATGCATGATTAGATAAATGAAAAATAGCTAAAGGATAATTAGATAATCCACAAGCAAAAAACATATAACCTAATTGACTACAAGTTGAATAAGCTATTATTTTTTTAAAATCATTTTGTACTAAACCTACCGTACTAGCAAAAAAAGCAGTTGATGCTCCAATTATTGTAATAATTTTTAAAGAAAATATCGAATATTCAAATATAGGTGAACAACGTCCAATTAAATAAACACCGGCTGTTACCATTGTAGCTGCATGAATTAAGGCAGAAACAGGAGTAGGACCTTCCATCGCATCCGGTAACCATAAATGTAAAAAAATTTGAGCAGATTTTCCCATAGCTCCTATAAAAATTAAAATACAAATTACATCGATTATACTTAAAATATAATTACAAAAAATAAAATACAAATTTTGAGCAATGGAAATTGCGGCAAATGTACTAAAATATTCAATTGTTCGAATATTATAAAAAATTGTTAAAACACCTAATAATAAAATTAAATCACTAATTCTATTTATTAGCATAGCTTTCATTGCAGCTTTATTAGCTTGTAAACGTGTAAACCAAAAATTAATTAATAAATAAGAACAAAAACCAACGCCTTCCCAACCTACAAACATTTGCATAAAATTATCACCTGTAACTAATATAAGCATAAAAAAAGTAAATAAAGATAAGTAAGACATAAATCTTGATAAATGAGGATCAGTTGCCATATATTGTGATGAATACAAATGAACTAATGTTGAAACACTTGTAATAACAACAAGCATTATCATAGTTAAACTATCAAATAAAAAACACCAATTACAAGAAAATAAACCACTATTAATCCAATTTGAAATATAAATAAAATATTCATAGTTATATGTAATTGAATCATAAATAATAATTAATGAAAAAACACAACTTAAAAATGTTGTTAATGTAGTTATAAATACTGAGCCTTTACGTCCAATATAAAAACCAAAAAATCCAGCAGCTATTGCGCCTAAAAAAGGTAAAAAAATTAAAGTTAATAATAACATAATAGTAGAAAATAATTTAGAAATATTTTATTTAATATTTCTACTTAAATAATAAATAATTTATTATAATTTAGTTTAATAGTGATTTTATTTATAAATTATAAAATTTTAAATATAGTTAATATATATAAAATTAATTAATTTGAAAGTAAATAAATATAAAATTTAAATGCTTTAAGAAAAATAATGATTTAAAAATTTTTCTTAAAGCATTTAAATTTTATATTTATTTACTTTCAAATTAATTAATTTTATATATATTAAAAAATAAAATAATAAATATTAATAAATATTATGGTAATCAAAAATTATATAATAGATAAGCAATCTACTTTTTTAGATATGGCAGAACCTTGGCAATTAGGTTTTCAAGATCCAGCAACTCCTGTAATGGAAGGTATTATAAACTTTCATCATGATTTAATGTTTTTTTTAATTATTATTACAGTATTTGTTTGTTGGATGTTATTTAGAGTTATTACTCTTTTTGATGAAAAAAAAAATAGAATTCCTTCTACAGTAGTACATGGTGCTACGATTGAAATTATTTGGACTTCTATACCAGCTTTAATTTTATTAATTGTTGCTATTCCTTCATTTGCCTTATTATATTCAATGGATGAAGTAATTGATCCAATTATTACTTTAAAAGTAATTGGAAGTCAATGGTATTGGAGTTATGAATATTCAGATAATTTAGAATTTTCAGATGAACCTTTAATTTTTGATAGTTATATGATACAAGAAGATGATTTAACAATAGGTCAATTTAGAATTTTAGAAGTAGATAATCGCGTAGTAGTTCCAACGAATAGTCATATTCGTGTACTAATTACGGCTTCAGATGTTTTACATTCTTGGGCTATTCCTTCATTAGGGATTAAATTAGACGCATGTCCTGGTCGTTTAAACCAAACTTCAATGTTTATTAAAAGGGAAGGTGTTTTTTATGGACAATGTAGTGAAATTTGTGGAGTAAATCATGGATTTATGCCTATTGTAGTAGAAGCAGTATCATTGGAAAATTATTTAACTTGGTTAAAAAACAAAATTAATTTTAATTTAGATATTTAAATATAAAACAATTTTTTATGGTGTTTAAAACAATAAGTATAATTTTATTAATAATATTATTATTTACAGATATAAAACATATAATTACTAAAATTAAACAATTTTTTAATAAATAAAAAAATTTATTTTTATTAAAAAACCAACGTTTTTTTAATTTAAAAGATAAAATTTTGCATTTAATTACAATACAATAAAATTTAAAAATATAACAATGAATTTTAAAAATATCAAAAAATGGTCAACACGATGGCTTTTTTCAACAAATCATAAAGATATTGGAACTTTATATTTAATTTTTAGTGCATTTGCGGGTGTTGTAGGTACAACTTTATCACTTTTAATTAGAATTGAATTAGCACAACCTGGTAATCAAATTTTTATGGGAAATCATCATTTATATAATGTTGTTGTAACTGCTCATGCTTTAGTAATGGTTTTTTTTTTAGTTATGCCTGCATTAATCGGAGGTTTTGGTAATTGGTTTGTACCTTTAATGATTGGCGCACCTGATATGGCTTTTCCACGTATGAATAATATAAGTTTTTGGTTATTACCTCCGGCTTTATTATTATTACTTTCTTCAGCTATTGTTGAATCAGGAGCTGGTACAGGTTGGACTATATACCCCCCCTTATCAAGCGTTCAAGCACATTCAGGACCTTCAGTAGATCTAGCTATTTTTAGTTTACATTTAACAGGAATTTCTTCATTATTAGGAGCTATTAATTTTATTTCAACTATTTATAATATGAGAGCTCCAGGTTTAAGTTTTCATAGATTACCTTTATTTGTATGGTCTGTTTTAATTACAGCTTTTTTATTACTATTAACTTTACCTGTATTAGCTGGTGCAATTACTATGTTATTAACTGATAGAAATTTAAATACTTCTTTTTATGATCCATCAGGTGGAGGTGATCCGGTTTTATATCAACATTTATTTTGGTTTTTTGGTCATCCTGAAGTTTATGTTTTAATTTTACCAGCTTTTGGTATTATAAGTCAAGTTTCTGCAGCCTTTGCAAAAAAAAATGTCTTTGGTTATTTAGGTATGGTTTATGCAATGTTATCTATAGGTTTATTAGGTTCAATTGTATGGGCACATCATATGTTTACGGTTGGTTTAGATGTAGATACTCGTGCTTATTTTTCTGCAGCTACTATGATTATTGCTGTACCAACAGGGATTAAAATTTTTAGTTGGTTAGCAACTTTATGGGGTGGTTCTTTAAAATTTGAAACTCCTTTATTATTTGTTTTAGGTTTTATTTTATTATTTGTTATGGGAGGAGTAACAGGTGTAGTTATGTCTAATTCTGGTTTAGATATTGCATTACATGATACTTATTATATTGTAGGACATTTTCATTATGTATTATCAATGGGTGCTATTTTTGGAATATTTACTGGATTTTATTATTGGATTGGAAAAATTTCTGGTCGTAAATATCCTGAGATTTTAGGTCAAATTCATTTTTGGTTATTTTTTATAGGAGTAAATATTACTTTTTTTCCAATGCATTTTTTAGGTTTAGCTGGAATGCCTAGAAGAATTCCAGATTTTCCTGATGCGATGAGTGGATGGAATGCTGTAAGTAGTTTTGGTTCTTATATATCATTTTTTTCAGCTCTTTTTTTTTTTTATATTGTATATATAACATTAATATATGGTAAAAAAATTAATAATTAAAATAAAATTTAAAAACTATTATATTTAATATAATAGTTTTTAAATTTTATTTTAATTAAATAAAAAATAATTATACTAAGTTATGAAAACCTTCTGACCTATTTTGGTTTTTCATAAGTTAATGGTTTAATAGTTGTCTTTTAAAAAGGCAATGATTTCTTTCATAATTTTATCAAATTTTTCAGAATCTTGTACTTGAGTCGTATTTGTTAAAAAAAAAAAATGAATTTCTTGCAATACATATAAAGCCATACTTTTATCAACACTAGAAGATAGTATTTTTTGAATATTTAAAAAAATATCTCGGTATAAACTCCAATCAACTGTTGTTGCTAATTCATTTAATAAATTTTGCAATTCGTCTAAATTAGGATCATAATTTAAAAATTGTATTAGAATTATTAAACTAATAAAACTTAAACTGCTGATTAGTGCGAATTTTAAATATGTTAATATTTTTTTGTTTTTAATGTTAGAGTTGTTTGTTTCTAAATTATCTTGAGAATTTTCATCAAAAGATACATCAGCATCAAGATTATCAAGAGCATCAATATCTTCAAAATCTACTCCAAAAAATAATGAAAATAAAGTTTTTTTAAATAAGTTGTAAATAAAAGTCATAAATAATGAAAAGATAAAAATAAAAATCTATATAAATAATATTATATAGATTTTATATAACTATTTGATTAAATAGTATTATAACGTACTAAATAAGCTTCAAATTTTCCTAAAAAAGGTATAATTATTATAAAAAATAAAAAATAATAAATCATACTTATAATACCAATTTCAGTATAAGGATATTCAACTGGACATTGTCCAACCCAACCTAATAATAAAAAAGTTACAACTAGTAACCAATAACAAATTTTAAATAAAGGTCGAAAAGCCGTACTTCTAATTTCCGATGAATTTGTAAAAGGAATTGTTAATAAAATAATTAAAGAACCAAACATCGCTATAACACCACCAATTTTATTTGGAATTGATCTTAAAATAGCATAAAATGGTAAAAAATACCATTCTGGTACAATATGTAAAGGTGTTTTCATAGGATTTGCTTCAATATAATTATCTGGATGTCCTAAAGTATTTGGATAATAAAATATAAAAATAAAAAATATTAAAAATAATATCATTAATCCAAATAAATCTTTTGTATAAAAATAAGGATAAAAGGGTATATTTTCAGTTTTTAATGTAATACCTAATGGATTGTTTGAACCAACTTCATGTAGTAAAATTAAATGGATTAAAACTGCACCTACAATTACAAAAGGAAAAGTAAAATGTAAACTAAAAAAACGATTTAATGTTGGATTATCTACAGCAAAACCTCCCCATAACCAATCTACAATATCTTTTCCTATTAAAGGTATTGCAGAAAATAAATTAGTAATAACAGTTGCACCCCAAAAACTCATTTGTCCCCAAGGTAAAACATAACCCATAAAAGCAGTTGCCATCATTAAAATGAAAATAACTACACCTGAGCACCATAAAGCTTCTCTTGGAGTTATGTAAGAACCGTAATATAAACCCCTAAAAATATGTATATATACTACAATAAAAAAAAAAGAAGCACCATTTGCATGTAAATAACGAATTAACCATCCATTATTTACATCTCTCATAATATGTTCAACACTATTAAAAGCTAAATCAATATGTGATGTATAGTGCATTGCTAGAAAAATACCTGTTAGAATTTGTACTACTAACATGATACCTGCTAAAGAACCAAACCCATAAAAATAATTTAAATTTATAGGGGTAGGATAATCTATTAAATGATTATTAAGAACCGCAAATAAAGATTTTTTATTCCATCTCATAATATAAAATACTGTTTTACCTGAAAACAAAAATAATTAAAAAGTATTTTACTTTATTATTTTTTATCCCAAGGATTATTAAATTCAAATAATCGATACTGTTGAGATAAGTTTATAGGTTCATAAACTACTCTTTTTTTTAATTCATTATAAAAAACTTCTAAAAAACCACTTAATGGAAAATCTTTTCGTAAAGGATGTCCTTCAAAACCATAATCAGTTAAAATTCTTCTTAAATCAGGATGATTTAAAAAAAAAATACCAAACATGTCCCAAATTTCTCGTTCACACCAATTAGCGGATTTATATATTGAAATAATAGAATTTATTGGTTGTAATTCATTAATTAAAATTTTAACTCTTAAACGGCTATTAAAACGAATACTTAATAAATTATAAATAATTTCAAAACGTTTATTTTTACTTATATAATCTACTGCACAAATTTCAGATAATAATTTAAATTGACTATTTGTATGATTTTTTAAAAAAAATAAAATAGGAATTAATTTATTTATTGAAATATTAATACATAATTCGTTTTTATATATTGTATAATTTATTATAGGTAAAATTTGTAATAAATATTGACTAAATGTTTTTAATACTTTCATAAAAATAATTATAAATATTTATTAAAATAAATAATTTATATACTTTTTTAAATATTTACTAATTTAATAAATATTTAAGAAAGTATATAATAAAAATAAATTTATTATATTTGAAAAAATTTAATTTTACTTAAAAAGCAAATAAAATTAAAAAAGCCATCATTAAACAGAATAAAGCAATTGCTTCCGTTAAAGCAAAACCTAAAATAGCAGTTCTCATTAATTCTTGCTGTAAAGAAGGATTTCTTGAAATACCTATGATTAAAGAACCAAAAACATTTCCAATACCTATTCCAGCACCAATTAAACCTAAAGTTGCTAATCCTGCACCTAAAAATTTAGAAGCTTGTAATAACATAAATTTTATTATTATTTTTTATTATTTAAAATATCTTAAACGATAGATTTTTAAAAAATTATTTTTTTACTTAAAAAAATAATATATAAAATAATTAAAAATAAATTCACTATATTTTTTTAATTTTAAAAAAATAATACACAAAAAATAATTTTTATATAAATTTTTTTTATTATTTGATTTTTAATTTTTATATTACTGTACTATATAGTATGCAAAAAAATTAAAAATCTTTAAATCTTTTTTTATAAGCTAAATTATTTTTATTTTCAATAAAAAATATCTTGTTATAGAATTATCAAAGAAGGGATTCGAACCCTTAATGCTTATTAAGCGTTACATTCTAAGTGTAATGTGTTTACCAATTTCACCACTTTGATAATATCTAAGAATACCTACTATTGGACTTGAACCAATAACCCTTTAATTGGGAATAGATTTTAAATCTATCGTGTTTACCAATTTCACCAAGTAGGCTTTTAAATAAAAAAGTATATGAAACAAAATAAAATAGTTACTTATTTACAATTACATTTATTTGAGTTAAAATATAATTTTTTAATTCTTTTAGTTACCTTTTTTTACCTTTTTTTAATTTCATATTATTTTTCAGATCAATTAATTTATTTATTAGTAAATAATTTACTTAATAAAAATATATTGAAATATTTTATATTTACAAATATTACTGAAATGTTTATAACAAATATTTTAATAGCAATTTTTGTTTCAATTTTTATAACAATTCAAATTATAATTTTATTAATTTGGTTTTTTTTAGAAAAAGGTTTATATCAATTTGAAAATTATTTATTTTTAAAATTTTATATTTTATTTTTTTTTTTTAATTTATTTTTAATAAATATAATTTTTAATATTATTATTCCTAATATTTGGATTTTTTTATTAAATTTAAATTTTTCAAATTTATATCTTTTAACCGTTTATTTTGAACCTAAAATTAATAATTATTTTAACTTTATTTTTTCTTCATTTATTTATATATTTCTAATATTTATTTATTTTTTTTTTTTTTTTTTAATCATTTTAAATGATTTTATTCAACTTAAAATATTTATTAATTTACGAAAATTTATTTATTTAAAAATTTTATTTTTAAGTGCATTAATTACACCTCCAGAATTATTTAATTTTTTTTTAATTTTCTTATTATTTATTTTAATTTTTGAAATAATTCTTTTTTTTTTAATATATTTTAATAAATATAAATTAAAATATATTTTTAAAAAAATTTAATTTATTTTTAGAATCATTATTTAAAAGAATTTTATTTTTTTTTAAAATTTTAAAATTTAATTGATAATTTTTTATATATTTACTTGAAGTAATTTGTAAAGAAGCTCCATTTGTTAAAATAATTTTATTTTTATAAGTAAAAATTTTTTTTTTTTGATTCATATATGATAATTTAATTTATTGGCTAGATAACATAATGGTAATGTAAAGGACTGCAAATCCTTTAATGACGGTTCGAATCCGTCTCTAGCTTTTAAAAGGATAGAGTGGGATTCGAACCCACGGTATTATTATATACTTCAGTTTTCAAGACTGACACCTTAAACCACTCGATCACCTATCCAAATTTAACAATTAACGTCGTTTTTTTTTTTTTAATCGACAACCATTAAAAGGTTTTGGTGTTTTATCAAAAATATATTTTACTTTAAAATTTTTTTTTTTTAAATTTTTTAAAACATTATATCGACCTAAACCTGTACCTTTTAAATAAATTTTTAATTTTTTAATTTTTTTTAAATAAAGATATTTATTAATTTTATAAACAATTAGTTGAACATTATATGGTGTGTTTTTTTTAAACTTTGTTTTTTTTAAAGATTTTGTAGACCATTGTTTTAAAAGATTTCCATCATGTTTTGTTAAACTAATGATAGTATTTTTTAAACTGGCAGTAATATATAAATTAGCTAAAATTAAAGGATTTTTTTTTTTTAAATTTTGTTTTATTTTATATTTATTTTTAAAATTATATTTAAATTTATTTTTATTCATAAATTATTTTTTTTTGTTTTTTTTTTTTTGTAATTTAAATGGTTTTTTATTACGAGAAATACGCTTATGAATAAAAATTTTTTTTAATTTTTTAGACGTTTTTGCATTTGTATGGGTACGTTGTCCTCTAACAGGTAATCCTAAACTTTGACGAATTCCCCGATTACTTTTAATTTCAATTAATTCATTTAATTTTTCAGTTTTAGCTTTTTTTAATAATTGTTCAACTTTTAAATTTTTATTAATATAAACCGTAATTCGGTTTACGTGGTTGTTTTTAAGTTTATTAAGGGTGATTTGAGGATTAATTCCTATATTTTTACAAATTTTCTTGGATTGAAATTTATTAATACCGTATAATATAATTAATGCATATAAAATACTTTTTGAATCTGAAATTGTTTTATTAAAAATATGTAACATAATAGATTTTATCTATATACCATAGAAAATGATAGAAAAAAAAATAAATCCTATAACTCCATCACAACGTCAAACATTTTTATTAAAAAAAGACAATTTAAATCGTATTTTTAAAATTAAATCTTTAACTAAAGGGTTTCAAAGAGCGAATGGTCGAAATAATCAAGGTAAAATAACTGTCAGATCTCGCGGTGGTGGTCATAAAAGATTATATAGAATAATTTCTTTTAATAGATCAAAAAATCTTGAAGGTTATGTAGTTAAAATTTTATATGATCCCAATCGTTCTGCAAATGTTGCCTACATTAAAAATAATTTTCAATCTTATTTAATTTTAGCACCTGAAGGTTTACAAATTAATCAATATATTAAAAGTTCTGCAAATTCGGAATTAAAAGTAGGTAATGCTTTACCTTTACAAAATATACCAATTGGTAGTTTAATTCATAATATTAGTTTATATCCGCAATCTAGAGGTAAACTAATACGAAGTGCTGGAACTTCTGCACAATTAATTCAAAAAATTAATAATAAATATGCAAAAATTCGTTTAAATTCAGGTGAATTAAAATTAATTTTATTAACATGCTATGCTACTTTAGGGATTGTTTCTAATATTAATCATAAAAAAATTAAATTAGGTAAGGCTGGACGTTCACGTTGGTTAAATAAACGACCCGTAGTACGTGGAGTTGCTAAAAATCCTGTAGATCATCCTCATGGTGGTGGTGAAGGTAAAACTAGTGGTGGAAGACCTTCAGTAACCCCTCAAGGTAAAATAACAAAAGGAAAACCTACACGAAAAAAGAATAAAAAAAAATTAATTATTCAATAAAATTATGTCTAGAAGTAAATATAAAGGTCCTTTTTTTAAAGTTAATTATTTAAAAAATAAAAAATGGTTAAAAATAACTAATAAAAACTTAACAATATTACCTGAATATAATAATCATTCTGTAAGTATTTATAATGGTAAATTATTTATTAATTTAGAAATAAATAATAAAATGATTGGTTTTAAATTTGGTGAATTTATTAATACACGAAAAAAGCATATATATAAAAAAAAAAAATAAATTATGGGACAAAAAGTTATACCAATTAGTTTAAGATTAAAAAAACATAAAAATTGGAATTCAAAATGGATTGTTAATCATAATGAATATTCTAATCTATTACATTTTGATTTAGAAATTAAAAAATATTTTGAAAATATTTTTAATTATAAAAATTTAAAATTAATAAATATTAATATAACAAAGACATCAAATAATATTAATGTTTATATCTATATACAAAAAAATTTAAAGAGATATTACAATTTATCTTATAATCAAATTGTAAATTATTTAAATTCATATTATTTAAATAATAATATAAAATTATTTATTAAAAATATTCAATTTTTTGAAATTATTAATTTAAAAAAAAATCTTAAAAAAATATTTAATATAATTCAAAAAAAAAAAAAAATTAATAAAAATATTAAAAAAATGATTTATAATTTTAGTTATGCTTTTTTTACAAAAAATATTAATATTTTAACTTTTTATATTAAACAAACTTTAGAACGAAAAAAAACACATAAAAAATTTATATATAATATCGATAATATGTTTCAAGAATTTTTTAAAATGTTTTCTAATTTTTTTGGTTATCGTTTACAATTTAAAGGACGTTTAAATAAATCAAAACGTAAAAAAAAAATGGTTTTTCAAAAAGGAAAAATCCCTTTAAATACTTTAAAATATGATATAAAATATCATTTTAATGAATTTAAAACACCTTCAGGTATTTGTAGTATTAAATTATGGGTTTTTTTTAAACCATTAAATTTATCTTATTTAAATAAATAAAAAATTAAAATTATGTTATCTCCAAAAAAAACAAAATATAAAAAACAATTTAAAGGTAAACTTGTAGGTAAAACAGCAAAAACTAATAATATTATTTATGGAAAATATGCACTTAAAATTTTAGAAGAAACCCGTTTAACCTCAAAACAAATTGAAGCTACTCGTAAAATAATTATTCGAAAAATGAAACGGTTAGGATTTCTTTGGATTCGAGTTTTTCCAGATATTCCCATTACTTCAAAACCAACTGAAAATCGTATGGGTAAAGGAAAAGGCGCTTTTTCTTGTTGGGTTGCTAAAGTAAAAAAAGGACAAATTTTATATGAAATTAGTGGTATTTCATTAGAAATTGCAAAAAAAGTTTTTAAAGCAGGTTCAAATAAATTACCTGTTAAAACAAAATTTATTTATAAATAATTAAAGCCTATAGTTTAATTGGTTAGAGCATACCGCTCATAACGGTAGAGTTGTAGGTTCAAATCCTACTAGGCTTAATCTAAAATTTAAATGCAAAAATTAAAACAACAAAAAACTACTAATTTATTAAATTATCAACAATTTTTAACAAATAATTATTTAAAAAAAAATATATATAAATTAAAAAATATTTTATTTGACAATCCAATTTTATATAAAAATTTAAATTTAGAATCTTATATAATAGAATTTAATACTTATGAAAATATTTCTTTACCTTTTACCTTAACAAAAATAGATAAAATTTCAAGTATAGATTTAAAATATGAAAATATTATACTTTTTAATTATGATTTAACTTATAATATACTATATCAATTTAATAAAATAATGTTTCAAAATAATTTGAAACAAAAAAATAATTTAATTAAAGGACGTATATTAGGATCAAATTGGAATAATAAAAAAATTTTTATTTCTATTTTAGGATTTATTTTTGCTATGAAACCTATTAATTTAAATACTGCTTTAAATTATAAAAAAAAAAATTATTTTAATAAATATAATAAAAAAGGATTTTATAAAAAAAAAATAAATTCAACAAGATTAATTAATTGTTATAAAGTGAAATATCTAAATTTTGAAATTAATTCTAAAAAAAATTTACGAACAATAAATAAAAAAGAATTTTCTAGACTTTCATATATTCAAAAAATTTTTAAAAATAAAAAAATTAGTAAATATAAATTAAAAAAATAATAAATACTAAAAAGTATTCTTTCAAGTCCAATAAATGTTGAAAACTTAAAATTTTATTTACAATTATGCCTCAATTCGATCAATTTTCTTTTTTTAATCAAGTTTCATGGTTTTTATTTTTTTTTTATAATTTTTATTTTTTTATTACTTATTTTTTCTTACCTAAAATTTGCTATAATTTAAAATTTAGAAAAAAAAAATTAATTTTTGACAATGAAAAAAAAAAACAAATTAATTTTGAAAAAAATAATATTTTTTTTTTTTTTAATAATTTTTATAAAATTTTTTGTTCAAATTTTGAATTATTTTTTATTAAAAAATTATCTATATATGAAAAAAATGAAAAAATTAAAACACAAGAAATACCTCTTTTTAATTTTTTTTTAAATCAAAAAATTAATTTTTTTTTAAATCAAAGATTTTTATTATTAAAAAAGATTTTTAAAATAAGTGTATAGCTCAGTTGGTAGAGCACCGGACTTTTAATCCGAGGGTCTTGGGTTCAAATCCCAATACACTTATTGGGGATATATTTCAATTGGTAGAAAGTATGTTTTGCAAATATAAGGTTATTGGTTCGAATCCGATTATCTCCATACTCTCATTTGTATTATATAAAATTGTATGCAAAAAAAAATAAAAAAAAATATTAAACAACGTTATTTATTTCAAAAATTTGAAAAAAATAGATTAACGTTAAAAATTATTTCAAAAAATTTAAATATAAAAAAACAAATACGATGGAAATTACAACAAAAATGGTTTTTTTTTCATCAAAATTCTTCGCTTACTAGAATTAAAAATTTATGTGTTTTAACTGGACGTTCTAAAAGTATTTATCGCCTATTTAAAATTTCACGAATTCAATTACGTCGTTTAGCTTCTATGGGCTATTTACCTGGTATTTCCAAATATAGTTGGTAATTTATTAAAAAATATGATAACTGATACACTTTCAAATTTATTTTCTAAAATAAAAAATGGTTATTTAGCCAAAAAATCAAAAATAAGTCATCAAAAATCAAAACAAAGTATAAACATTTTAAATATTTTTATTAAAGAAGGTTTTATAAAAAGTTATAAAATAAATTCAAAAAATCAATTAGATATTTATCTAAAATATAGACAAAATAAAGCAGTCATATCAGAAATTAAACGTTTATCAAAACCAGGTAAACGCTTATATATTACTAATAAAAATTTATATCAAAAAAAATCTGGATTTTATATTATTTCAACATCAATAGGTATTTTAACTAATTTACAAGCTAAAAAATTAAATGTTGGTGGAGAATTAATTTGTAAAATTTTTTAAAATTATGCTTAAAATACAAAAAAAAAATATTAAATTAAAAGATAAAATTTTTTTTAAAAGTTCTTTAGGTTCAATTCAACTTTTTTTTATTGATAAAATTTTTGTTTTACAAATTAATATCAAAATTTATAAAAAAAAACAAATACTTTTTTTTAAAAGTTCTTTAGGTTGTTTATCTTTACAATTATTGGATAATATTTATTTTTTTATAAAAAAAAATAAATTATTATTAAATTTTAATATTAAAAAAAATAAAAAAGATGTTATAAATTTATATAATAAATTAATCAAAATTAAAATTAAAGGTATTTCACAAAGTTTTAAATCAATTTTATTATTGAAAGGTATAGGTTTTAAAGCTTTTATTGAAAATAATTATTTAATTTTAAAATTAGGATTTAGTCATAACATTATTATTTCAATTCCTTCTAATATTGAAATTATTAATCAGTCAAATATTTTAATTTTTAATAGTATAGATTATATATTTTTAACACAATTTGTTCATTATGTTAAAAATTATAAAAAACCGGAACCTTATAAAGGAAAAGGTTTATTATTTAAAAATGAAAAAATTTTACAAAAAGAAGGAAAAAAAAGTAAAAAATAAATTAATATGATACAAAAAAAAAAAAATAAGAATAATAATATTTTTTTAAATTTATTATTTAAATCAAAAAATATGTATGGAGAGTCTTTAATTTCAACTAATAAAGAAATATTACCTTTTATATATGGAAAGCGACATGATCATAATATAATTAATTTAAAAAATGTTTCATTTTTTATAAAACGTATTTTTAAATTAATTAAATATATTACACAAAAAAATGAAAAAATTTTAATAATAGGAAACGCAGATGAAATTAAATTTTTATTTACACGAGCATTTATAAAAAAAAATTCAAATATTATTTTTTTCAATAAAGAATGGATAAATGGTCTAATTACAAATAAAATTATAAATACGACTTTTAATAAAATAATTCATTATTTATTAAATGAGCATGAAATAAAATTAATTTTAATAATTAAAAATTCTATAAAAGATACTTTTTTAAATCAAGAAATTTCAACCTTACAAATTCCTATTATTTCATTAATAAATACAAATCAAAGTTTAAAAAATATTAATTACCCTATAGTAATAAATTCTAAAAATATTCAATCAATATATACTTTAATGTATTTATTACGTAGAATATTTTAATAAATATTATGAATAAATTAAAACCACGAAATAAAATTTGTTTTCAAAATAATAGAAACATTCATAAAAATTTAAATGTATTAAAGTTAAAGAAAAAAAAATGGAACTTATTTAAAAAAAGATTAAGATATCGAAAAGAGATAAAACCAGAAAAACGAAAAAAATTTTTTCAAAAAAGATTATTTGAAAAACAACAATTTAAAAATTTTTATGGATGTATTCATGAATATCAATTAAAAAATATATTACAAAAATTATCAAAAAAAAAAAATAAAATTAATATATTTCAACAATTTCTTATTTTATTAGAAAGTCGTTTAGATATTAATTTAGTTCGATTGAAATTAGTAAAAACAATTTTTCAAGCAAAACAATTGATTAATCATAAAAAAATAAAAATTAATAGTAAAATTATTAGTAAACCTAATTTTTTATTAGAAAAAGGCGATATTATTCACATTATTAAATAATTCAATATTTATTATTTATGCAAAAAAAAAACCAATTTAATAAAAAATTTAATAAATCACAATATAATTCAAAAAAAAAAAATTATTCTTATAAAAATAAAAATAAATTTTATTATAATAGGAAAAATAATATTTATTATATATTAGGCGAAAAAAAACCAAAAAGACCTTTAATAACAACTTATTTACAAAGAAACAAAAAAATTAAAACTGGTATGTTTTTTAAAAAACCTTCTTATGAATCAATTTTATATCCTTTTCATTTAAATTTAAAATTAATTAATGAATATTTAAAAAAAAATTAAAAATTTAAATTATTTAAATGGTTTAAGTAGT